CTTTGACTCGAATGAATGTTCTGAAGAAACCTCGATTAAGTTATGTTATATATGTTATAGAATGATTCTTGCGTTTTTGCCCTTCTGCTGAGAAAGCATTCATTTCTCGGCTCATTTCTTAAAATACTTCAATTGGTACACGCAAGAAATAGGCCAATTCAGCAGCTTTTTGTTCCATTTCCCGTGGAGTAAAATTCTCATCAGTACGAGTCAATGGAATGGCTCCCTGGCCTCTGATATCCATATAAAGGACACGCCGAGCATAAATACCCTCTTTAACTTCTATTCTGATGGACTGAATATCTTTTATAAAAAATCGGAGGAAGACCCGACGATTTTTTCCAGGAAATCCCCAACGAAAGATACACACTATTCTGTCTTTTCTATCAAATCGATCATAACCACTACCTACATTCCACGAAATTGTGCACCACAAATAGGAGCTAATAAAAAGACCCGCGATCCCATAGAAAGACATCACAATTCCTTGTGGAAAAAAAACTATTTGCTGAGACGGAAATAAAGATATCAAATTTCTACCAAGATAACTCGAGGTTCCAACCAACAAGAATCCTAATGAACCTAAAAAAAGGATAACAGCCCAGCAGAAATTACTTGTTTTTCGAGCCCCCGTTATAGGTTCTATCCATATATGTTCTGATCGACAACTCATACTTTATCCAGTTACTTTTTTTTATTGAGAGAATACCCCAAATGAATTTGACTTTAGTCCGTTTGTTTCCGAAGTAACCCGCATCAACTAGTACTAGTTTGATGTGAACCTTTAGGAGTAATTCATTAAATTGGTTAGATCTAAACTAATAACATACCCTTCGTATGATCTCACTAAAGATAGCCACATGCATATAGATAGACCAACTTTACAGTTCAGCCATCCGCCGATTCGGGTCTATTTGAAAATCGCTAGAATATAGTATTTTCTGGAGACATAAGAGTTTTTCGGCGGAAGCCGCTTATACCAATTTGTCTAAATGGATATCTGTGTTATGATACAAGCGTAAATTTTGAAAAAAAAAAATAGATGAGAGTTTGTGCCATCGGCTCTAAACAATCTTGTTTTTTTGAACATGAAGAAATAAAGAAGCCATTGCGATTGCCGGAAATACTAGGCCTACTAAAGGGACCAAAACAGAGGGAAAGTTAAGAGTTGTCATAGAATGGGTACCTCGATTTACTATTTGTACCTGTTATTTTTATTTAGATTTTATATTTATAATATAAAGATATCTTATTATATATAAAGAATAAAGATATCTTATTATAATTTGATAATTCTAAATTGGAATTATTATTACTTTTTACTTTACTTAATATCTATTCTATTAAGTATAGATATAAGTATATATCTAAGTGAGTATATAATGNAGTTTTTCATTTCATCTTTCTACATGAAAGATTTGAAAGGATATGGATAAAGATTTGAAAGGATATGGATGCGATATTATTTTATTTCTTTTTTTCTCTTGTCTTCGAATTTCATTTACTAAGCACTTAAAAAGAAATTAGATTCTATTTATATTGAAGGGTTTGTTAGAATGCCATCCAGCAGGGATTCTTAGTAAAAATAAGATTATCGTAAGATATAGAAAGATAAAAAATTCTATATTTTCTATATTTTATAGATTAGATTTTAATTTAATTATATATGACGAGAAGAAGATATTTTTTATTTGCCTAATTTCACGAAAATAAGAATTTCATCTTTTATCTTGTTGATAGAGGCTTCTTGATCAATAATCAGAAATATAGAAAAAAGAGGCAGATTTTCTATTTTCTGTGACTTTTGATTCTTTGATACAATTAGATCTTATGTCAACAAAGACAACCCTATTCGTCTAATTTTGATTCAAAGGAAAGAAAGTGTGGAGTTGAAATAACTCACTCAGAACGCTTTTTAAAGGATTACGTGGTACGATTAGATCGAATAAGCCCTTCTGGAATAAATACTCAGACGCTTGTGAACCGTCGGGTACTGTTTTATTCAATGTTTGTTCAATTACTCTTTTACCCGCAAAGGCAATGTAGGCATTGGGTTCGGCAATAATGATATCCCCCAACATACCAAAACTAGCTGTCACCCCACCGGTAGTAGGAGATGTAAGGATTGGTACATAGAATAACTTTTTATTTGATTGATAATCATATAAAGCAGAAGATATTTTAGCCATTTGCATCAAGCTCAAACTTCCTTCTTGCATGCGTGCCCCTCCAGAAGCACACACTATAATAAGAGGTAGAAATTCTTTAGTAGCGTATTCAATCAAACGGGTAATTTTCTCCCCCACTACGGATCCCATACTACCCCCCATAAACTGAAAATCCATAACCGCAATTGATACGGTAATACCGTTTAGTTGCCCTATGCCTGTTTGAACAGCCTCGGTTAATCCTGTTTTTCTTTGATAAGAATCGATACGCTTTTTATAAGGCTCCTCCTCCGAATGAAATTGAATGGGATCCAGAGAGACCATGTCTTCAT